TCGGATCGGGCGAGAAGCCCTCTCCCTTTCAGTCGGGGATGGAAAAGGCACTGCTTCGTTTCGTTCATCAATCTTTTCTCTTTGGAAGAATCGGGATGAGGCACAGCCTGTTTCAAAGAAGGTGCATGTATGTTCGCGAGGCTTGGCTTCTTTTCTTAAAGCGCCTCAAGAAAGGTCTTTAGTCTCATGTTTCGAAGGTGTACCCGCATAAAGATTTGTAAGAAAGCGGACGTCGTTGACAGCTAAGTAGTTTCCGGTCTCCTCTACTTCGCTTCTGCTGCCCTCTTTAAAAGACTTTTTTTCTATCTCCTCTCTACGGAACCCCGAAAGTTCTGGTTAGAGAAATAGCTTTTCCAATCCCTCGTGAAGATACCACCAGTAATGAAGTTGTTCTCCTCCCCTAAATCTGTTAATTTCAGGGGGCTAGAAATAGAGAGTATAGAGGAAAGTTCCAGTTTCTGACAGCACAGTTGATGGAGCCGGCTGACGGAGCTACAAGTTCAGGTTTATTATGGAACACCAAAGCCTCTTTGAATCCAGTCTAATGGAAGTCAAGTGGAGCCTAAACTAGCGTCCTCACCTTATGCTCCCAAAAGAACTCCCTGGCACTTTATCCCTTAAAAGGATCAAACAAAAAGCAGTCCCGTAAAAAGAAGACTAGAAAGAAGTCATAAAAAAGACTACAGCTCATAGTCAAGCCCCAGCTACTGAGGAAGTGACTGAGATATCCGGAGTCGGTGGGATGACTAGGAGCGGAAGATGCTAGACACCGGAAGGACTTTGAAAAGGACCGAAATGAGGAGCTATAGAGGGGCCAGAAAGGAAAAGGTGCGAAGCAGAGTAACTAGCTAGTTGATTTAAAAGACATTCCTCTAGCCAGTCAGGAAAGCAATAGAGGTAAGATCAAAGCGGATGTATGAGGAGCGGTAGCGAATGGATTCCCGGGTTTAAGATTGGAGGTCATTTTTTGATTTCAATCACCACCGGGCAGCAAGCTCCACGCTTCTCAGTAAACTTCTAGCCGTACCCTGTCCGCCAACCTGCACTGTTCGGGGTCTGTCAATCCAATTCTATCCGGAAGAAAGACGGAAGAGAAAGTGCATTATCATACGATATTTAGTCAATCAAGCTGAAGTTTTGTAGCACGGTTGGTAGCCAGTCTGTCAATCAAGGAAGCAAGCCAGTAGCAATCCTCTCTCCTGTCTGTGAAAGGCACGGAGCGGCCTAAGTCAAAGAAGAAGAAGTAGATGCGCATGAATCAATAAGAAAGAGCCCTCACGATACGGAAATCTTTCCTCAAGGAAAAGGTAGCTTAAGCGATATGGGACTGCACCCCAAGCAAGAAAGAAAAAGAATTTTTTGAGGCAGGTGGGAATTTCAACAACTCAAAGAAAAGGACCGCGCTCCACCACACCACTTCCAACACTCGAAAGAGATAAGGAATCTAAAATGAAGACAACTTCAGGAGGGGTTTAGACTGAGTCTTGAAAGAAGGAATTCCGCCCTAAGCTAGGCTATTACACATCAAGGCAAAGACTATTACAAGACTGAAAAGAATGGGAGCAAAACCGCGAAGGAAAGAACTCACGAAACAAGAAGATAGATCGTGGAAGTCACACGCAAAGGCCAGGAATTCACCTTCAGCTGGCTCTTGTTCTATATCTATGGTCGAGAACCGATCGAAATATGTGTCGTCGAAGATCTCGGTGGGGGCGAAAATCATTTAACCGGGTTATTTTACTTTATAGCATTAGTATAATCTGAATCTTAAGCACGATCAGAAAAGAAAGGCTTAAATGCATGCTCGATCGAATAGAGGACGAGAACCGGGCCATTACTGGTTAAGTTACACGACCAGCCGGCCTTCTGCTTTTCCGGGATTTCCTTGCGCCCCGGGTAGATAATAATGACCGACCGGCGGCATCAAAATCGAGGTGTATGTGGGAATCGGAATTCAAACCCCAACCCTTTTCGGAAAGGGGAAAGCGGACTACTGGGAAAACATAAAGGAAACCCTAACCTACGTCAAAAGAAGGACATTATATTATGAATTCACCGTTTCCGGAAGGCTGGCTCACTTTCTCTGACTTCGGTCGATTCTTCCTTAACTAGGTCCTCCTTCTTTGCTTAGTCGGGTGACTTTTCCAAGACTATAAGTCCTACTCATGCTTGTGAAAAAGAAAGAGGAAAAGAGCTAATTCAAGGTAGTGTCTTCCACCTATGAGCCGATCAGACCTTTCGTGCACTCGCATTCATCCAGACCGAAGACATAGCCCAGCCCATCTAATCTCACGAAATCTAATTTAAGGGAATCCGCATCCGAGCTCGCATTATAATGTGCTAGAGACCCCTCCCCAGGAAGAAGGTAAAGGCAGCAGCTCGGGAAGCTTCTTTCGTGCGTGCTTGGCTTCCTACTGAGTTCGAGTGAGGGTCTTTCACCTGAAAGTTCTTGCTCTTCCACTGGTTACCAGCTTATGACCTGCGGGTAACTAAGGCTCTA